AATTTCGACATATACGCGCAAATTGGTCGATAATATCAGAATCTGAGGAATGAGCCCAGATCGGTTTACTAATAGGATGTCCCACTGCGTTACAAAATTTTGTTTTTGCCAATAATCCAATTAAAGGAATAATTGGAACTATTGTATCGAGTTTCTTCATAATATTCTCTTTATCTATTAGATATGAATTTTCTAGCATTTGACTCCGTACTACCAAAGGATTTTTTTGTACACTTGAAAGATAGCCCAAAAAGTTGATAGAATTTTTTGATAATGAATTTATATGGATCTTTTCTGGTTGAAACCAGACATAAAAATGACATTGACATAAATTGACAAGGTAATATTTCCATTTTTTCATCAGAAAGGTTTTATCTTTTAAAGCCAGAATTGATTTTCCTTGATATCTAACATAATGCATGAACGGATCCTTGAACAACCATAGAATGGTCTGAAAATCATTAGCAAAAACTTCTGCAAAATGTTCTATTTTTCCATAGAAAAAAACTCGTTCAAGAAAGACTCGAGAAAATGTTGATCGTAAATGAAAGGACTGATTACGGAGAAAAAATAAGATGGATTCATATTCATCTATATGAGAATTATATAGGAACAAGAAAAATCTTGGATTACTTTTTCGAAAAAAAGAAATTGATTTCTTTGGAATAATAAGACTGCTCCAATTCCAATACTGATGAAGAAAGAGTCGTAAAAAATGTAAAGAAGAAGGGTCTTTCACCCAATAACGAAGGGTTTGAACCAATTTTTCGAGATGGATGGGATAAGGTATTAATACATCTGACACATAATTTAAATGTGGAAACTTGTCCTCTAAAAAAGGAAATATTGAATGAATTGATCGTAATTTATGAGATTTTACTATCTCTGGCCTTTCTAAAGAAGATATTAATCGTCGGGAAAATGGAATTTCCACAATAACTGCGAAGCCCTCTGATACCATTTGATAGTACAAATTCTTGTTGTACCTAAAAAACGGATTTTGGTTCGAATCATTAGCAGAAATAATCAAATGATTCTGTTCATAGATTCGAGTAATTAAACGTTTTACAATTACGAAACTCGATTTTTTGTCATAACCTACATTTTGCAACAAAATAGATCTATTTAAACTATGATCATGAGCAAATGTATAAATATACTCCCGAAAGATAAATGGGTATAGGAAGTCCTTTTTTCGAGATCTATTTAGGTCTAAATATCTTTGCATATTTATTTTCTATTAGATTAGATTGAAGCAAGAATAGAGGATTTTTTTTAGGTTATTAGATGATACATAGTGCGATAGAGTAAAAACAAAGTAATATATCAAAGTAGTCTATATAATAAGAAAAGAATAGATACCTCGTGAATAGGTAAACTCATCAGCGGATTCCCCATCCTCGTTTTTTCCATCTAATTGGTTTATGTTTATTTGTATTATAGGAGAAAAAGATGATTCCAAATCCTTTATTTTTTCAAACTAATCGCTCTTTTGATTTTGGAAGAAAAATATCTTTATCAATATACTCTTTCTTTTACACATTCACCTCCCCCTTGCTTTATAGAGGAGAATAGCTAATAGTTAGGACTCATTAAAAGAAAATATAAAATCTGTTCATATTCATAGAAAAGCTTTTACCCAGATTAGGTACTAATTTTTTTTTAACGTAAAATTAGATCGGATAATCATTCAAATTAAGAATGTAAGCTCGTTGCTTTTTTGTTTCCCTATAATTGGAACCATAAGACTCTATCCATTTATTCACTCGACCCAACTTTGAATTCATTTTTTATGTTCCGCACCAAGAATTCAAATAAAGTTAATTCAAATAAAGTTTGGACTGATCCGCCAAAAATGAAATATTCTTAGAATTCTCCATTGATACGACATGCTGCTTTTTCCCTTCATTCCTTTCAGGATCAGTCGTGGTCTTACAAACTATACCCATGGTATGGACGAATCCCTTTCTTCATATAAATGTATAAAAGATGTTAGCCGCACTTAAAAGCCGAGTACTCTACCATTGAGTTAGCAACCCCCCCCGCAAAAAAAAATTCGATTATGTCCATACAATCGGAATCAAACTAAATCAAAATAAATTGAAATAAAAAAAAATCAAGAGCAAGAGTATTGAATTCGACGACACAATCAAAACATAAAACTAGCAAGAAATTAAAAGAAATGAAATAGAAAAATTTCTAATCAATCCTGAACATAACATAAAAAAAGAAAAGATCAAAAAATATGGATAACATAAAATTTTTTAGATCACCCTTCGTCTATTACCCTATTTATTCTTCTAGTTATTATTTCAATTTCTTATTTCTATTATCTACTTACTTAATATTCGACTTAGTATTCTACTAAGATTCACTTAGAATACCTAAGTATAGGTATACATTGTATACATTTTTTTTTTTATTCAAAGACTTTTTGACTTATATATTCTATCTTATATATTATAAGATATATATTCTATTTTTGACTTATATATTATATCTTATTGTATATATTATAAGATATACATTCTATCTTATATATTCTATATATCTTTTTTAGAATTCTATTCTATAAAAAAAAAATAGAATTGGCTAAATAACTGTGAATTCTCACTAAATAACTGTGAATTCTCATTAGAACATTCAATTTCTATATTTTTTTCAATCAAAAAAAACTTTTGTATCACAACAAATCCAAGAAACCCATCGCTTGAATGAAGAAACAAATCAAATTAATCTATGGAACAGGTATAAATAGATCGACAGATAAGATCCCATTACCTCAGATGGGATTATATTTATTTGATACACTCTTGTCAATATGAATGTGAATATATTGAGTTGAGAAATAAAGATACACTGAAGAAAACAAAAGAATTAATTGAAATGAAATTTCAATAAAAAGAAATTCAATAAATTACTAAAATTCAAATTAAATATAAAATTATATAATAAATTAATAAATAATATACAAATATATCGAACATAGAAAATATATATATATAGAATATATTAAAATATATATCTATATATTTTAATAGATATAAAAAAGAAATTCCATAAAAAAAAAATAGATATTTATAGATGTTTATGATATCCAGTTTTGTCGTTATGTTAGAGTTAGATTAGCATTCTATTTCCATAGCTGTTCTATTTGTACACCTATAATAAAATAAGAATAGAAAAAAATAGGACAAAAAGAAAAAAAGGTATCAATAGAGTATGAATAGAAAGAGTATGAATAGAACAAGAGAAGGGGGGATAATAAAGAAAAAAAAAGATGATAAAAACCCACTTACTTTTCCAAGATCTCTTCCTTCTCTTCGACATCGAGCATCAATTGCAAGGATTCGATAAACGGATCGTTGGGATAGAGGTAGAATCCCCCCCCGTATTCTTAGATTTGAAATTTGCTCGAATTAGATCCTTTCTATTTCGATATCGAAAATAGACTTACGAAGTTCTTTCAACTTAGTGATTAGGACTAACTAACCCTAGATTCTTGCACCTAATCAAAAAAATCACGACTTTCTACTCGAGCTTCATCATGTACTATATTACACTATAACCCAACAAAAAGCTATAGAAATACAACAGAACAAATGATGTCGAGCTAGGAGCACTCTCATTCCTACTCCTATATATATATCTATTTTATTGGTATATTATGTTATGTTATAATATAGAATATTCGAAATATTAAAAACATATAATTAGAATATTATTAAATAATATTCTAATTATATATTATATATATTTATTATATTAATATACTTAATCTTATTTATTATTAATAATTTCAATTTCATTATTTGAAATTTCTTTTTATTTAGTATTTTATTTATTTTAATAAATTAATATTATTATCATTTAATTTATTATCAGGGTATATAGAATTTGAATATTATTAGGGTATAATAAGATGGCTATAAGAATCCACAGTTGATCATGTCCTTCAAGTCGCACCTTGCTTTCTACCATATCGTTTCAAACGAAGTTTTACTATACCATTCCTTGAGTTTTGAGTTAGTATCTAATTGATTCGATTCTGGAATCGTAAATAGTCATTGGTTCAACCGATACATAGAAATCGAAAATTTGAATGTCTGAATTTCTATTGGATAATTTCTGAAAAAGATTGGATAATTTCTGAAAAAGTGTCAGAAAAGAATTCAATTGAATCCCATATTTTATTGTATGAATATTTTTTTATTTACAATTCGAATATTCCAAGAAATAAGTTCTTTTTGAGTCTTCAAATGAGTACCGAGGGCGCATTTGCCTATCTCCCATTTGTTCGAGTCCCAAGGACTCTTAAAAAAGCATTAAAAAGATTTAATTTACAAATTGCCTATCTCGATATTATTAATTTGAATAAGTTTTTGTTTTAAACATATTTTTATCATAATGATATCAAAAAAAAAAAAAAACCTATTCAGATTCGGATTAAATCATTAACGATTTCAAATAAATAGGTTAAAAAAATATTCAATTTTTTTAGTGCAGTAGTGTATAAAAAAGACTGATGTAGGGAAAATTGGAAATTCTTTTTTTATTCTTTCATACTGAGTGCTAAAATCAGTATCGAAATACTAGAAGATCATCTTATTTATCAGATAGACTAAAGAATTGTGATTGGAATTGATTTTGGATATTCTATTTTATATGTTGCAATTTAAATTAACTAAGTTAAATTAAGAGATGAGCAATTTTTTTTTACATTCCAAAAACGCAAACAAAGCAAAGGTGTTAATAAAATGCTCAAAATACATACATATAAGCATTTCTTCATTTTATGAGTAGTTTATTTGAGTTTCTTTCTAAAATTTTTTTTAAAGTCAAAGTAAAATGACATAGGATACAACCTTATCGAAATTCTTAGATAGATTTCGAATTTTTGATTAAAGCCAAAGACAAAAAAAATGATTTGAGTTAAAAAAAAAAAGAAATACATAGAAAGCGTATGTGTTTTCTTTGTTTGTTAATCATTAATGAAATTTGAGCAGTCACAGGCATTGACATTGCTATTTTCTTTCAATTATTAATTAACTCCTATCTACTCCCCCCATTTTGCAGGGGATGATGAATAAAAAATAAAACAAGAAAGGATTCTTTTTTTATTTGCTAGCTTATAGCGAATATAGAATATCTGGGACGGAAGGATTCGAACCTCCGAATAGCGGGACCAAAACCCGTTGCCTTACCACTTGGCCACGCCCCATTTAGATTTCGATTTAACACTAATAAAAAGTAATATTGATATTGGTTCTTCGTCAATTCCCATCCAAATATCTAGGAAATATATTACCGTCTTGTTCGGATTTTCATATGTGTAGATATAGAATTAAATTGAATTTATTGATCATAATCTATAATTCAATTAAGATATTGTATAAAAATATGATTTCCTCTATTCTTTTTTGATTTGAGAATTGAAGGATTTTTGGTTGGGTGAGTTTAATAACAATAAATTGAATAAAAAAAAAAAAAAAATAATAAAAATAAAGAATGGTTCTTTGGTCTACCTTACTTTATTTTTGCTTTTTTTTTTGATCCATTTTTATATCAATAACATATTAATAACTTAGTCATCAATCAAAATACAATTATCTTCAAGAACAAAATGTTTGTTATGCTTAATAGTTTTAGTTTTATTTGTATCTGTCTTAATTCTGCCCTTTATTCAAGCAATTTTTTCTTCACAAAATTGCCTGAAGCCTACGCTTTTTTGAATCCAATCGTAGATGTTATGCCAGTAATCCCTCTACTCTTTCTTCTATTAGCCTTTGTTTGGCAAGCTGCTGTAAGTTTTCGATGAGATTTTAATACTGTCCTACAATAATTCATGATTTACTCGAGAAAAAAATTCTAGTACTAGTAATTGATAAGATCAGATAAGTCTTATACTCTAAGCTCTTTAATTCAAAGATTAAAGATTAAAGTTATTGTATAAACGCGAGAATTCTGGATCACCCTCATCTTTCTCATTCTTAACTTTTTTTCATTCCAGATTCTATTAGAGTCCTAATTGTAGTTAGGAAAAAAAATTCTAAGAAAGACTCGACTCTTATTCCAAATGAATTTTTCGAAATTCATTTCTATTTCTAGAAATAACTTCCTTTCTTGGTGTTAAAATAGAAAATGTGGTATAAAAATAGAGAATCTATTTTTTTTTTTACAAACCAAAACAAAAAAGATCTTGGAGATTTTCTAATGCTTACTCTTAAACTCTTTGTTTACACAGTAGTTATATTCTTTGTTTCTCTCTTCATCTTTGGGTTTTTATCTAATGATCCTGGACGTAATCCTGGACGTGAAGAATAGAATAAAAATTCTAAAGGTTTCTTGGTTTTATCTGGATTTTAAAATGTTCTTAGCATGTTATTTCTTTTTATCTAGTCTTTATCTATTCTACATCTCGATTTGTATCTAGATTTTCGTTTTAAATTAATATTTTAAATAGAATTTGAACTAGAAATAGAAAAAAAATATTAAATAAAAAGAAATATTAGAAATAAAAAAAATTCGAAATAAATATTAATAAATAATAAATGAATATTAAATAGAAATATTCAAATTATTAATTTATTTAAATAGTTTAAATAGAAAATGAAATAGAATATTGAAATAAGAAATAAAGCAAAAAGATTTTAGAAATTTGAAAGAAAAGATAAAAAAAATTCAAGTCATCACTGGAACCGGAAAGAGAGGGATTCGAACCCTCGGTACGAATAATTCGTACAACGGATTAGCAATCCGACGCTTTAGTCCACTCAGCCATCTCTCCCGATTGAAAAGGGTAATTATTATGTTACATTACAGAGCAAGTAGTTACATTATACAACAAGTAAGGCTTGACAAAAAAAGGCTTTTCCTCTCTCTTTATTCCTTTAGATAATCATAATTTCATAATTACTTTTTTAATTATATAAATTCGAATTCGATATTTATTAATTCTATATGATATTTATTAATTCTATATTTAGAATTCTATATTCTATATTTATATATTTATATTAATTCGAATTTATTTAATTCTATATTTTTAGAAATTTTTCGAATTTCTATTATTATTTTTTTTTTTTTATTTCTATAATTCTATTAATAATAGAATATAAAAAGAATATAAAAAATTGAATTGAAATAGAAAATAAAAGAATTGAAAATTGAAATATATAGAAATTAAAATAGAAATAAATAGTTAACTTAATAACTAATTACATACAAAATATTAACAAAATATTAAACAAAATATTAAAATTCAAAAATATTCAAATATAAAATTCAAATAAAAAAATATATTTTAAATGTTCGATTGTCTTACTCGACAAAAAGTTTATTTATATACGATAATTGTATCGTAGCGGGTATAGTTTAGTGGTAAAAGTGTGACTCGTTCTAGTAATTGTAACTAATAGTTAAGGGATCCCTTGGCTGATATTCTGATCAAAAACTTTATTTCTTAAAACGATTTAATCCTTTACCTTCTCAATGAAAAAT